CCTTTTCCTTCTTCTTGTTACTGGATATCTCATTCATACACATCTTCTCTTTGTTTCTCGATTCTATAGTGAGTTACAGACAGAGTTCGAACAGGTCAAATCTTTCATGATTCCATCATATATGATTGAGTTGCGAAAACTTCTGGATAGGTATCCTACATCGGAACTGAATTCTTTCTGGTTAAAGAATCTCTTTCTAGTTGCTCTGGAACAATTAGGAGATTTTCTAGAAGAAAGACGAGGTTCTGCTTCTGGCGGCAACATGCTATGGGGTAGTGGTCCCGCTTATGGGGTCAAATCCATACGTTCTAAGAAGAAAGATTTTAATCTCATCGATCTACTAAGTATTATACCAAATCCCATCAATCGAATCGCTTTTTCGAGAAATACGAGACATCTAAGTCATACAAGTAAAGCGCTCTATTCCTTGATAAGAAAAAGAAAAAACTTCAATAGTGATTGGATTGATGATAAAATAGAATCCTGGATCTCGAACAGTGATTTGATTACTGATAAAGAAAGAGAATTCTTGGTTCAGTTCTCTACCTTAACGACAGAAAAAAGGATTGATCAAATTCTATTGAGTCTGACTCATAGTGATCGTTTATCAAAGAATAACTCTGGTTATCAAATGATTGAACAACCGGGAACAATTTACTTACGATACTTAATTGACATTCATAAAAAAGATCTAATGAATTATGAGTTCAATACATCCTGCTTAGCAGAAAGACGGATATTCCTTGCTCATTATCAGACAATCACTTATTCACAAACCCCGTGTGGGGCTAGTGATTTCCCATCTTATGGGAAACCCTTTTCGCTCCGCTTAGCCCTACCCCCTCCTAGGGGTATTTTAGTGATAGGTTCTATAGGAACTGGAAGATCCTATTTGGTCAAATACCTAGCGACAAACTCTTATGTTCCTTTCATTACAGTATTTCTGAACAAGTTCCTGGATAACCATCCTAAGGGTTTTCGTATTGATGATAATGATATTGAAGATCAAGTTTTTGATGATAGAGAGGGTACCATTTACAGTCTTTTACCTAGTAACGATAGTCAGGATAGTTACTATAGTTACGATAGTGATGATAGTGACGATTTCGACCGTGACCTTGATAGGGAGCTGAAGTTTCTAACTATGAAGGATGTGCTACCTAGGGATCTGATTCCGGAAATAGACCGATTTTTTATCACCCTTCAATTCGAATTAGCAAAAGCAATGTCTCCTTGCATAATTTGGATTCCAAACATTCATGATCTGGATATGAATGAGTCGAATGACTTATCCCTCGGTCTATTAGTGAACTATCTCTCCAGGGATTGTGAAAGATGTTCCACTAGAAATATTCTTGTTATTGCTTCGACTCATATTCCCCAAAAAGTCGATCCCGCTCTAATCGCTCCGAATAAATTAAATACATGCATTAAAATACGAAGGCTTCTTATTCCACAACAACGAAAGCACTTTTTCACTCTTTCATATACTAGGGGATTTCACTTGGAAAAGGAAATGTTCCATACTAATGGATTCGGGTCCATAACCATGGGTTCCAATGTACGAGATCTTGTAGCACTTACCAATGAGGCCCTATCTATTAGTATTATACAAAAGAAATCTATTATAGACACGAATATAATTAGATCTGCTCTTCATAGACAAACTTGGGATTTGCGATCTCAAATAAGATCGGTTCAGGATCATGGGATCCTTTTCTATCAGGTAGGACGGGCTGTTTCACAAAATGTACTTCTAAGTAATGGCTCCATAGATCCTATATCTATCTATATGAAGAAGAAATCATGTAACGAGGGGGATTCTTATTTGTACAAATGGTACTTCGAACTTGGAACAAGCATGAAGAGATTAACGATACTTCTTTATCTTTTGAGTTGTTCTGCCGGATCGGTCGCTCAAGATCTTTGGGGACCTAATGAAAAAAATGGGATCACTTCTTATAGACTCGTTGAGAATGATTCTGATCTAGTTCATGGCCTATTAGAAGTAGAAAGCGCTCTGGTGGGATCCTCACGGACAGAAAAAGATTGCAGTCAGTTTGATAATGATCGAGTGACATTGCTTCTTCGGCCCGAACCAAGGAATCCCTTAACTATGCTTCAAAATGGATCTTGTTCTATCGTCGATCAGAGATTTCTCTATGAAAAATCTGAATCGGAGTTTGAAGAAGGGGAAGGAGTCTTCGACCCGCAACAGATAGAGGAGGATTTATTCAATCACATAGTTTGGGCTCCTAGAATATGGCGCCCTTGGGGCTTTCTATTTGACGAACGGCCCAATGAATTGGGATTTCCCTATTGGGAAAGGTCATTTCGGGACAAGCAGATCATTTATGATGAAGAGGATGAGCTTCAAGAGAATGTTCAAGAGAATGATTCGGAGTTCTTGCAGGGTGGAACCATGCAGTACCAGACACAAGATAGATCTTCCAAAGAACAAGGCGTTTTTCGAATAAGCCAATTCATTTGGGAACCCGCG